AAAAATAACTCGTTTGGTCGAGTATGCTACCAATCAACGTTTACCTCTTATTTTAGTGTGTTCTTCCGGAGGAGCACGAATGCAAGAGGGAAGTTTAAGTTTGATGCAAATGGCTAAAATTTCTTCGGTTTTATTTGATTATCAATCAAGTAAAAAGTTATTCTATATATCAATTCTTACATCTCCTACTACCGGTGGGGTGACAGCTAGTTTTGGTATGTTGGGGGATATCATTATTGCCGAACCCTATGCCTATATTGCATTTGCGGGTAAAATAGTAATTGAACAAACATTGAAAAAAGAAGTGCCTGAAGGCTCACAAGCGGCTGAATCTTTATTACGTAAGGGCTTGTTGGATGCAATTGTACCACGTAATACTTTAAAAGGTGTTCTGAGTGAGTTATTTCAGCTACATGCTTTTTTTCCTTTGAACAAAAATTAAATCAAATATAACAGTTAGTTTATCAGAATTAAACGAAAACCCTGAAAAATGCATTTTTATTTAGAATCATTTTTTTTTATATTCTTGTTTACTACTCAGTAAACCTATATCAACAAGATAAAAGGTGAATTTTTGCTTTCGGGAAGTTAAAATTAGACTATACAAATAAACCAAAGTTTATTTTCCTCTATTGCTTGCATATGTATAGAGATCTCAAATAGAGATATATACATAAGAGAGTCTTCCATCTTTTTGCATTTACAAAAACTTCCTGTTGTTGGATCAGATTCTAATCAATTCAATTTTTTAGAAATTTGTAATGGAATAAAAATTTTTCTTTATTAATGACTATTTATTAATGACTATTATAAGAAAAAAAGAACAAAAATAATCATAAATCTAACAAGGGGATTATGATACATCTATTTTATTTTGAAAGATGAATAAGTCCGTTTATTTAGTTTGGCCTTTCTTGTACCTATTTTTATTCTATTTCTATTAGGTTCTATTCTATATATTTCTATTAGGTTGTATATTAGTTTTAGATATATTTACTTAAAGATACTTAGTATAATTATATATATAATATATATAATAGAAAGAATAAAAATACAAAATATTCTAAGAAATCTTTAGAATTCAGAATATAACAGGTACAAATATTAAATTGAGGTACCCATTTTATGACAACTTTCAACAACTTACCCTCTATTTTTGTGCCTTTAGTAGGCCTAGTCTTTCCGGCACTTGCAATGGCTTCTTTATTTCTTCATATTCAAAAAAAGAAGATTTTTTAGATCGGATGAGACCTAATCGTATCACTCCTTTTTTATTTTAAAAACTTCGATTCGATAAGACCCATTTGGTAGAATATTATATAACACGTAGATTCCTACAAACATAAATAAAAAAGCTCTTATGCATGTGTAAACGTATTATATGGGTAAATAAAATTGCGCTCTTTTGAAAAATGTACCATCATCGGGCCGATGTTTTAAATTAAAGTCAATGTATTTATTTGTATATAGCTATAGGAGAAGGAAGGAGATGTTATTATTTTAGATATAAACAATTATATGAATTACTCCTAAGGTAAAGATTCACAACAAAAAAGTTGATGAGAGTCACTTGAAAAAAAAGGAAAGTCATATTTTCTCAATTCCAAAAAATTGTATAATTGGATCTAATATATATATGAGTTGGCGATCAGAATCTATATGGATAGAATTTATAACGGGATCTCGAAAAAAAAGTAATTTCTTCTGGGCCTTTATACTATTTTTAGGTTCATTAGGATTCTTATTGGTTGGAACTTCCAGTTATCTTGGTAGAAATTTTATATCGTTATTTCCGTCTCAGCAAATCCTTTTTTTTCCGCAAGGAATTGTGATGTCTTTCTATGGGATCTCGGGTCTCTTTATTAGTTGCTATTTATGGTGCACTATTTTATGGAATGTGGGTAGTGGTTATGATCTTTTCGACCGAAAAGAAGGAATAGTTCGTATTTTTCGTTGGGGATTTCCTGGAAAAAGTCGTCGCATCTTTTTACGATTCCTTATGAAAGATATTCAGTCCATCAGAATAGAAGTTAAAGAGGGTGTTTCTGCTCGGCATGTCCTTTATATGGAAATTAGAGGTCAAGGGGCTATTCCTTTAATTCGTACTGATGAGAATTTTACTACACGAGAAATTGAGCAAAAAGCTGCTGAATTGGCTTACTTCTTGCGTGTACCAATTGAAGTATTTTGAAATGAATTAATTTTAAAAGACTAAATACTTTAGCAGTAGGAAGAAAAAACGAAAGAATTTATTTCTTTTTTTGATTGAACATTCATCTACTCTTTTAGGCTCGTTTTTTATATATTTTATAGAAAAGGAGTTTCTTCGTCTATAAATTTGAAAAAGTTCTTTTAGTATTGATCGAAAAAGGGGGAAAACATCCTAGAAACCAAATTTTTTCTTGATTCAAATTGGAAGTGTATTCTGAGTCTATTTCTGTATTCTTTATAGATTCAAAGCAAAGACTAAGTATTGAATAAAAAAAAAAAAAAAAAAAAGATAAAATGGATTCATAGGCTGAATACATTCTATTCGAATTATAATAGAAACTTTTGCTCGACATAAATATTAGATCTAATAGAATCAACAAATGAGGTAGGTTCATTAACAATTCACAGATTCAAAATGGCAAAAAAGAAAACATTAATTCCTTTTTTTTATTTTACATCTATAGTCTTTTTGCCCTGGTTGATCTCTCTCTGCTGTAATAAAAGTTTGAAAACTTGGATTACTAATTGGTGGAATACTAGACAATGCGAAACCTTTTTGAATGATATTCAAGAAAAAGGTGTTCTAGAAAAATTCATACAATTAGAGGAACTATTCCAGCTGGATGAAATGCTAAAGGAATACCCAGAAACCAATTTACAACAATTTCGTCTAGGAATCCACAAAGAAACGATCCAATTCATCAAGATACACAATGAGTATCGTATCCATACAATCTTGCACTTCTCGACAAATCTAATATCTTTCGTTATTCTAAGTGGTTATTCCTTTTGGGGTAAGGAAAAGCTTTTTATTCTGAATTCTTGGGTTCAAGAATTCCTATATAATTTAAGTGATACAATTAAAGCTTTTTCGATTCTTTTATTAACTGATTTATGTATCGGATTCCATTCGCCTCACGGTTGGGAACTAATGATTGGTTATATTTACAAAGATTTGGGGTTTGCTCATTATGAGCAAATTTTATCTGGTCTAGTTTCTACCTTTCCAGTCATTCTTGATACAATTTTTAAATATTGGATCTTTCGTTATTTAAATCGTGTATCTCCGTCACTTGTAGTGATTTATCATGCAATAAATGACTAAGAAAATGATTCACTGATCCAATTCTAATCTTTCTTACCTTATACATCATAACCAAATAAAAGTCGTATTTACTTTACTATTTGTACCCATGAGGGATTCCTTTAAACAAAAAAAATTATTTTTCAGTAAATGTAAATAGCAGAATTGTGGCTAGGGAAGTATATTATCAACCTACCTAACTTTATTGTAGAAATTTTGGGATAAATGATTGGACCATGCAAACTATAAATACCTTTTCTTGGATAAGGGAAGAGATTACTCGCTACATATCTGTCTCACTCATGATATATATAATAACTTGGGCATCCATTTCAAGTGCATATCCGATTTTTGCCCAGCAGAATTATGAAAATCCACGAGAGGCGACTGGGCGTATTGTATGTGCCAATTGCCATTTAGCTAATAAGCCCGTGGATATTGAGGTTCCACAAGCGGTACTTCCTGATACTGTATTTGAAGCAGTTGTTAAAATTCCTTATGATATGCAACTAAAACAAGTTCTAGCTAATGGTAAAAAAGGAGCTTTGAATGTAGGAGCTGTTCTGATTTTACCGGAGGGATTTGAATTAGCCCCCCCTGATCGTATTTCACCCGAGATGAAAGAAAAGATAGGAAATCTGTCTTTTCAGAATTATCGCCCCACTAATAAAAATATTCTTGTGATAGGTCCTGTTCCTGGTCAAAAATATAGTGAAATAACCTTTCCTATTCTTGCCCCAGACCCTGCTACTAATAAAGATGTTCACTTCTTAAAATATCCTATATACGTCGGTGGAAACCGGGGAAGGGGTCAGATTTATCCTGATGGTAGCAAAAGTAACAATACAGTTTATAATGCTACGGCAGGAGGGATAATAAGCAAAATTTTACGAAAAGAAAAGGGGGGATACGAAATAACCATAGTGGATGCATCGAATGGACGCCAAGTGATTGATATTATACCTCGAGGCCTAGAACTTCTTGTTTCGGAGGGCGAATCCATTAAACTCGATCAATCATTAACGAGCAATCCTAATGTGGGTGGATTTGGTCAGGGGGATGCGGAAATAGTACTTCAAGATCCATTACGTGTCCAAGGCCTTTTGTTCTTCTTAGGATCAGTTGTTTTGGCACAAATCTTTTTGGTTCTTAAAAAGAAACAGTTTGAGAAGGTTCAATTATCTGAAATGAATTTTTAGATATGTCTATTTAGCTTTATAAAAGCCGTAAAAAAGACCCAAAAAAAGTTTTGTTCCCAAGTTGGTTTGGTCAAAAGAATTATGAAAAGCCTTTTGACTCTCTTTAGATTTTCTATTCCTTTTTGAGCAGATGTCAGGAATTAATTCTATCATAGTCCTAATCCTAGTATGTATATTGAGAAGAATTCACTTTACCCCCCCCCTTTTTAATAAAAAAAAAAAAAAAGAAGGGGTGTGATGTAACTCTGTCGTTATTGACAATTTTAATTGATAGAATGTCGCAATAATCAAGAGTTTTTTCTATTAGAATGGAAAAATTTGACTATATACTAAAATAAGATAAGGAAAGCAAGCGCAGAAAAAAAGGGAAGCATAAATTGGCGACATAAAAAATTTTAGGGACTACAGGGAGTATTATTTGTCTTGCTGGTCTTCGACATAAGAAAAGGAATTTTAGACATCCTTTTCTTGTGTCGATCTTGTCCTTCTTGATTCCATTCGTTAAA